ATAACAAATTAATAGAAAATCCGAAAAAAGAGATTTCAGGCCCAGACTTTCGATCTTTTTTAATGGAAATTGATGAGATTTTATCCATGAAATATTATAAATATTATAAGCTCTAACTGATGGGAGTTTCAGGTATCCTAAACTAAAACCGAACGAGTAATTCCAGGTCCTAAAACTGAATAGAAAACTCCAGGTCCTAAAACTGAATTTTAACTTTTGGTCATGGTCCTGAAACCGAAATTCTTTTCATATCTTTACTTGTCTTTTTTTTACGTAATTTTGTACTTTATATTTCCTTTGTTGTTAGGATAATTTTCCCGAGGGATAATGAAAAAGATTATAAAAGGGATTGCTAATTAATTATGTCTAGATCGCGTATAAATGGGAATTTTATAGATAAGACCTTTTCAATTGTAGCCAATATCTTGTTGGGAATAATTCCAACAACTTCAGGAGAAAAAAAGGCATTTACCTATTACAGAGATGGTGCGATTTGATTCTTTTTTCTTATTTTTTTTAGCCTGTATGTAGTTAAGTCTTGCAAGAAAAACGTGTTGCGGGATAGAAAAAACCTAGTAATGAAAAGAAACCTGCGCTTGGTGAAGGTGAAGTTTGTGAGGGTAGAACAATCAATCCCTTCTGTCGTGTATCCTCGATTGATGCAATCTCAGATGCTTCAATCATTAATTTTAGCATTGAGCGAAAGATTAGACCTCTACTTCGTAGAGTCTCTACTAAATACCATACTAAGTATAGGAAAAAAGCACTACACTTAGAAATCAACAAAACAAAAACTTTGTTCGAAATACCCCTTTTCCTTATAGGTATCGGGACTAACAAGAATGGTTGGGACAACAAACATCCATTTCATTCGTACTTTGGATACCCATATAACCATCAAAGATCGTTGAAGTGACTAATTCTTAGAAAAAAAAAGCGTTAAGAACAAAGAAATTATTGGAGTTATGTTTTTTATCTACTACTAATATGTAGTAGTAATATGATTTATGTAGTAGTAATATGATTGGTTGATGTTAAGAAAAAACCTCTGATGAGAAGGTTTACTAGAGATTTCTTGTAAAAATACTAGCTTCTTTCAGTTCATAAAAAGATGAGAATAGGTGGATTTTAATTCCTTCCAAGCTAAAGATTTTTTTACTCAATATTATGGACAGAAAGTAGGAGCCGTATGAAATGAAAATCTCATGTACGGTTCTGGAACGGAGATCTTTTCAATAGAATGAACGACCGTAACGAATGTTGGCTCAATCCGAAGGAAATTATGCAGAAGCTTTACAGAATTATTATGAAGCTACGCGACCAGAAATGGATCCTTATGATCGAAGTTATATACTCTATAACATAGGCCTTATACACACAAGCAATGGAGAACATACAAAAGCTTTGGAATATTATTTTCGAGCACTAGAACGAAATCCTTTTTTACCACAAGCTTTTAATAATATGGCTGTGATTTGTCATTACGTGCGACTATCTCTACTATAGAAAAAAAAGAAATTAGCTAGTAGATACTAGAAAAAATAGGATTTCTACATAGAAATCGTCAAAAACAACGATTTTTTTCAGCTGTAGTAAGTAAATAAAGAGACTTCAAAATAAAGAGACTTCATTAGAATTAAAATAGGAAGAAAAAAAAACATAGCCTCTACTTCTATGGATAAAAAATCAAATTAATAGAGAAAGCACCGTAAAAATCACTTAGCGAGCTACTGTGTCGATAAATTTAATAACTGCTTACTTATGTCATAATAAGGGACATTAAGTTAGAAATCAACTTATGTAATAGAGTTGATCTACTAAGATATTAAGCAGCGGTGTAGGATTAGATCCCAAAGATAGTAAGTTCTTTTTCTTATTGATTGAGAAAATTCTTTTTCAAAGATTCTATAGCGATTTCCTATTAAAAAGGAGATAGTTACCTCTCAGAAAATTCTAAAAATATATGAGCTTTATCTGCTTTATTCTTCTGAAGGTGGGAAGAAAAGAAAAAACTAATTTCTTATTAAGAAAATTAGAGTTTGAAACTTACTGTAATCAACTTATTTTTTGTTTTTTTATGATTAACCTTATCATAGAAAAAATCAAGAGAAATTGAATTAGCCAATATAGAAAAAATACGGATAGGATAGAAAACAAAAGAATAGATTACTGAGCCGTATGAGGTAGGAAACTCTCAAGTACAGTTCTAAGGGAAAGAATTTTCTATTCCGACCGGGGAGAACAGGCCATTTTAGAAGGCGATTCTGAAATTGCAGAAGTTTGGTTCAATCAAGCTGCTGAGTATTGGAAACAAGCTATAGCGCTCACTCCAAGTAATTATATTGAAGCACGTAATTGGTTGAAGATCACGAAACGTTTCGAACTTGAATAAGAAAAGATTATTCTATTTTTTGATTTTGAATTTACATTCAATTCAAAAATACATAAACAGGAGAAAAAAATATTATATTAAGAAAATAACAAAGAAATGTTAGAGAGAAGAGTTTTTAGTTATTAAAACTGTTGAAATTGACTCAACAACAAGTTTTTTCTCTGTTGCAGACTTTTGATTTCATAATAGCTATTCTACGGAATTTGAAAAATCTTATTCTTAAGTTCAAATCGTTCTGGGTTATCTCTCTGGCAATATACGTCGTAATCGTATACGTGTGTTACTGGAAATAGAGTCAAGAAACAAATTAAGTGAATTTGATTCAAAAAAAGGGAGAATTTTTTATTAATTTCCCAGTTCATAATTAATATGAACTATATATCGGTTGAACCAATGACTATTCATGATTCCATATTGAATCAATTCCATACTTTTCAAAAAAATAAAAGACTGTTATGATAAAACTTCGTTTGAGACGATGTGGTAAAAAGCAACGTGCGACTTGAAGGACATAATTTTCTGTGGATTTTTACATCCACCATTTTCTTTCTATAGTAATGAAAATGCTCTTGGCTCGACATAATTTGTTCTGTTCAAAAAGCCAATTTCTAATTTCTATTAGGTTGTCCGTAAACAGTACATGATGGAGCTCGAAGTTTGATTTTTTTATCAAACAAGGGAAAGAATCTAGGGTTAGTGATAATTCAATTAATTCTAATTAATTTAGACCAATTTTGTAAGTATATCTTAGTATCAGAATCAGAAAAAAATAAAATTCGAACAAGAAAAAAAAATATAAAGTGAAATTCTTGGAAACTGGTAAAACTATTCTGATTTTAAGGTGGAACGGGAATGAATCCTTCGTATTTATTTTATAAAGAAGGAAATCAAAAAGAAGGGGTGTTGCTTTCCCTTTGAAAGGAATAAAGGTCTTCAAAATAATTTCTAAACCTAAAGATTCCAAAAAGAAAAAAGAAAGGATTCCGGAACAAGAAAATACTTTTTTAAATTATCTCAACAGTGTAATTCGATCAAATTGACAAATCTAAAAAGGTTAGAGATAAAACAAACAAAAGAGTTTAGAGACAGCTCAAGAAATTCTTTCATAAGGATTTATGAACTTTCTAAAAATTTTTTATTTAACTTGAGTCATGAGTAAAAAAAATATTATGAGTAAAAAAAATATTATGATATTTTTTTATATAACGAAAAGAAAAAAGGACTCTATTTGAATCATAGTATAATTCATGATTTTCTGAGTCCATTTTGCATTCTATACAGAAATTTGAATTATTTTTCTTGAGCCGTATGAGATGAAAATTTCATATACGTTTCTAGGGAGACTTTTTTTATCTATATCTATCCCAATGAGCCATCTATCGAATCATTGCAATTGATGCTCGGTCCCGAAGAGAAGGAAGAGATCTTGGAAAAGTAGGTTTTTATGATCCAATAAATAAAAAAACTTATTTAAACGTTTCTGCTATTCTTTTTTTTCTTGAAAAAGGTGCTCAACCTACAAAAACTGTTCATGATATATTAAGAAGGACAGAATTCTTTAAAGAAAGAAGTTTGGGTTAATCAAAGCAAGGAAAGAACGAAATTTCAAAATCTAAAAATCAAAAAATAGATATAGAAAAAATAGATATAGATACTTAGATACTATTTAAGTAGGTTAAGTTAAGTAGGAGAGAAGGACTAGTATCTGTAATAGTTTCAATTACATTATTTTTTTCAATTGATAGGAGAATGGGATGTCATTCAATTTTTTTCTATCCTATACAAGAACTTTTTGTTTTTGTATAGGATACATCAAAATTTTTAGGTTTTTAGGTATCCTAAATATCGGATGACATTAATAAAAAATGTATGATAATATTGTAAAAAAGATTCTACAAAATATATAGAATATAATTATATTATTATATTATATATATTTAATTATATAATTAAATTTGAAAATATAAATAATTTCATTATTTTCCTTTCTATTTTTTTTTGTATTTATTTTATTGGTATTTCTTTATTTTTTCTCAATATTACTATTACTATTGACAAATTGTATTTGATCAATACAATATTGTATTGATCAAATACAATTTGATCGTAGATGAATAGATCTTTTTATTCTGTTCTCTATTGTTTATTTACTCGAACAGTAGGTTTGTATTTCATCATTAAGACATCTTTTTTTTTTAATCAAAAAAAGGTGATTTTTCAAATTTTTCATTTTGATTGATTGGAAGGAATGGATTTCGATTGATTAATTTTAGTAATTGAATTTCAATTTTTTTTATTGAATTTTTGATTTCTCTGTTACTCATTTATGGTTTTAACAGAGTTATGCAATAAAATTGATTTAATTTTTGATTTCGATCATATATACCTCTCTTCTTTTTTTTTTATACGGGTTGCTAACTCAATGGTAGAGTACTCGGCTTTTAAGTGCGACTATGATCTTTTACACATTTGGATGAAGAAAAAAATTCGTCCAGACTTTTGGTAGAGTCTATAAGACCGCGACTGATCCTTAAAGGTGATGAATAGGAAAAAACAGCATGTCGTAATAAAAAGGATTTTATTCTTTAAATCTTTCAATTTATTTATTATTTATTTTATTTTACTATTGAAAGTAAATAAAGTAGAATTTTTTGGATCTTATCCAACCATTACAGTTCTAAAAAATTGTTTTGAATTTTGGAAGAAGAAAAAAAAAGAAATTTCCGAATTTTAGCTGAGTCTATTGAATAAATGGATAGAGCCCAATGGCTCCAATTCTGATCAAGTCAAAAAGAAACGAGCTTATGTTCTTTACCTTTATTGGAACGATTTCCCGATCTAATTAGATGTTAAAAATATATTAGTACCGAATCCGGGAAAAAATGAATGAGTTTTTTTATGATTGAACTTTTGATCTGATTCATTCAAAAAATGAATCCTAATTATTCTTTATTTTTAATTGGAGATGGATGTGTAGAAGAAACTGTATATTGATAAAAAAGATGGATTCCAAAATCAAAAGAGCAATTGGGTTGCAAAAATAAAAGATTTTAACCTCCTAAAACTGAAAATACGAAAAAATAAATAAACTAAACTACTTGGATAGAAAAAGGGAAGAAAAATATCTTTCTAATAATAATATTTTTCTATTATTAGGATTAGTTTTATTAGGATTAGTTAATAGAGCTGGGTTTATCGTTTCTTTTCCGGAGTATCTAGTATTTATACATACTAGAATTAATAAGAAAAACTCTGTTCTGACCATATTGCACTGTGTATCATTTTATAAACCCAGAAAAGGCTTATTTCTTCTGCTTCAAATAGAGATTTCAATGGAAGAATTTCAAAAATATCTTGAAAAATCTAAATTTCGTCAACAACAATGCTTATATCCGCTCCTTTTTCAAGAGTATATTTATGTATTTGCTTATGATTATGGTTTAAATGCTTCTATTGAACCTAGTAAAAAACTGATTAGCTATGATATTAAATCTAGTTTAATACTTGTAAAACGCTTAATTATTCGGTTGTATCAACCGAATTCTTTGATGAATTCGGTTATTCAAAATTGTAACCAAAATCAAATTAATGAGCACAACCGCTTTTTTTACGCTCATTTTTTTTCTCAGATGATATCTGAAGGTTTTAGTTTTGTTGTAGAAATTCCATTCTTTCTTCGATTTCTATTTTCCTCCTCTAAAAAAAAAATATCAAAATTGCAAAATTTACGATCTATTCATTCAACATTTTCTTTTTTAGAGGACAAATTTTCCTATTTAAATAATGTGTTAGATATACTAATACCTTATCCTGTCCATTTTGAAATCTTAGTTCAAATCCTTCAATGCTGGATCCAAGATATTCCTTCTTTGCATTTATTGAGATTCTTTCTCTTCGATTATTCTAATTGGAATAGTCTCATTATTTCAAAGAAATTAGCTTCTATTTCTATATTCTCAAAAGAAAATATAAGACTCTCTCGTTTCTTATATAATTATTATGTATCTGAATATGAGTTTTTATTCTTGTTTATTCGTAAAAAATCTTCTTGTTTACGATTAACATCTTTTGGAACCTTTCTTGAGCGAATCTACTTCTATGGAAAAATAGAACATTTTAGAATAGTACATCATATTTTTTTGAAGAAAACTTTATGGTTCTTCACAGATCCTCTCATGCACTATGTTCGATATCAAGGCAAAGCAATTCTAGGATCAAAAGGGACCTATCAATTTATGAAGAAATTGAAATATTGCTTTATCTGTTTTTGGCAATATTATTTTCATTTTTGGTCTGAGTCTAATAGGTTTCATAGAAACAAATTCTCTTATTATTCATTCTACTTTCTCGGTTATTTTTCAAGTGTAAAAATAAATCCTTTGATGGTAAGGAGTCAAATATTGGAGGATTTTGTATTAATAGATACTCTTTTTAAGAGATTTGATACTCTAGTTCCAGTCGTTCCTCTCATTAGATCATTGTCTAAAGCTTCACTTTGTACTGTATTAGGACATCCTACTAGTAAACCAATTTGGACAGATTTATCAGATTATGATATTATTAGTCGATTTGGTCAAATATATAAAAATATTTTTCATTTTTATAGTGGATCTTCTAAAAAGAGAATTTTGTATCGAATGAAGTATATACTTCGACTTTCGTGTGCTAAAACTTTGGCTCGTAAACATAAAAGTACAGTACGTATTTTTTTGCAAAGGTTAGGTTCAATATTTTTAGAGGAGTTTTTTACAGAAGAAGGACAAGTTCTTTCTTTAGTCTTCCAAAAAACAATTTATTTTTCTTTATATAGATTAAATAAAGAACGTATTTGGTACTTGGATATTACCCATATTCTTGATCTTTTAAGTCACGAGACCTAAAATTTCAATAGATTAGAAATTAAAAAATATTTTCATAGATTAGAATTCTGAAATGCTCAAATTGACTAAAATCAAGTTGAAATTTTTAGTCAACGAAATATTTCAAATTATTAAGAAATTTTTCAAATTATTAAACTTTCCTATTTCTTAAAATAGAAATGTGATATACATAGGGAAAGTCGTGTGCAATGAAAAATGCAAGCACGATTTGGGGAGGGTTTTTTTTTA